TATAAAACAAGCTCGTATTTTATCTTTGTTACCTTTTCTTAATAATGAGAAACAATTTGAAAGAACCGAGTCGACCACTAGAACTTCTAGTCTTAGAGCCAGAAAAAGATAGGTTTACTCTTTCTTCACTTGAATTCAACTTCCCATTCGAACTCAAACGCGGATTTCTTTTTTGTTGGAAAAATACAAGAATCCGGATTTAATTCTCGTGTCGTAAGAAAAAGATAATAATCTGGGAAGAAGCAATCTTTTTATTGAACGTGTTGATTCATATTTATTTTGACTACTTTCTCATATTTTATCATATTCTATTCATTTTTATTCGACCTTCCCGGAGTTCATTCTCCGGGCAACTCCGTTTAACCGGTGGATTCCTTCCAACCTACTTCTTTTATGATCTCATTGGAAATCATATAAAGACAATTCCTATTTGATATAGCTATTTGTGCAAGTATTTTACGATTAAGAAGCAACTGTCTCTTGTACAGATCGTTTATTAATCTACTATAACTATAGCATACCCCCCTTTCACGAATTGCTGCATTTATTCGAGTGATCCACAAACGACGAAAATTTATTTTTTGCCTATCCCTATCCCGATGAGCCGAAACCAAAGCTCTTATTTTTTGTTGAGTAATAGTTCGAGTAAGTCTTGAATGAGCCCCCCGAAAGCTTGATGCAAATAAACGAATTTTTGTTCTACGTCTCCGAGCGATATATCCCCGTCTAATTCTGGTCATTGAATAAATGAAACTTTAACGAATAACTAATAGATTTCCTTTCTTTCAGTTATTCTTTTGCCCCTTTACTAGTATATTAATAACAAAACGGATTTTTCCAATGTATAAACTAAAAATTCCAATGGCTTTGGCTACTATAACCTTCCCAACCACGATTTTTTATTTTTTCTAGGCATTTCACCTCGAAATACGAACTTGTACTATACTAGGTATTAAAAAAAAATAGCAATGATAAAGAAATAGTGGATTTCATCGTTTCTATGGTTACTTCTTAAACGGTGAGGTCTTCTCTATACACCGGAGCCTTTACTTCATTTAATCAATGTTATTGCTAACTTGTATAGTTCACATTCTTCGGCTCTACCCATGAATTATCCAGTAATAGGTCTTTCACAACGAGCTCTACCTATACAGTAACGGTATTTAATTATGAAGGTTGGCTGGGTAGCTGACCCTGTTAGTCCGTTCTTGCAAGAGGGGTCTATGTTAACTAATATTTCCTCCGCTTAATGGATAACCATTTGCTACCAATGGAGAATTGCTTCTCATCTTGAATTGAGGTGAGTGGATTTACACCAATAGAAACCATAAATTTCATACACAATAAAAGGGATATGATCCATTTTCTTATTTTTAGATAGGAAATGTAGTTCGTTTTTCCGTTCTATCCTATTTGATCATTGATATTCGAACATTGTTCTCTTTCCTTTGTTCTAGTTCATGATCTGAACGAGTCGCACATACACCCTAGTACATGTTCCTCGACGCTGAGGGCATCCCCGAAGCGCGGGGGATTTTGTGACATTTCTAATTGGCTGTCTTGTATTTCTAATAAGTTGTTTAATAGTTGGCATGTTGAATCATATACATAATGGGCTGGTTTAGATCGATCCTAACCGGATGATTATGAATTACTTTTATTCAATAGAATAGTAAATAAAAGTCATAGAATATTAAACTCGGCAGGAGTAATTTCAAATCACGAATTGACGCGAAATCCAGGCTATTGTCATTCAACAGCTACAAGATCAACAATTCCATAAGCTTGGGCCTCTGTTGCTGACATAAAAACATCTCTTTCCATGTCTTCGGATACAACCCATAAGGGTTTGCCCGTTCTTTGTACATAAACCCTTGTCAGGGTTTCACGTAGTTTCAGCAGTTCTCCCACTTCCAGGATGAATTCTCCCGTTGCTACTTCAGAAAAAGAACCAGCAGGTTGATGGATCATTACCCTGATGATATAAGATAATAAAAGGTTTCTCTATTTCGCATGATGAGGGGAAGATAAAAGAAAGATAAAAGAATAACAAGAAAAAAAGATAGAATCGAACAACCGTACGGGCATCTTTTATGCATTGCATACGGCTCTACAATAAAATTGACCCTTACCTTCCATCAAAGAAAGAAAAAAATAGGATCGATCAGACCCCGATAGGTAAATGATCAACTTACCACCCTTCCTTTCGGAGGAATTCAAAAATACTATGATGGCTCCGTTGCTTTATATATTTATTATATTTTTTTGTCTGTGATTTGTCTGTGATTCAGCAATCCCAAAGTTGCTTTTTTATTTGATCAAATAAACTAAGGAAAAAAGAATCTTGTTTTTTTTCGCTCTATAAATATTGTTAAGAGACCTCTGGTGTGAAAAAAAGTTTGTGACGCTGAACTGGACTTCCGATAATAAAATCGGAAATACCTTTTTCTCATATTACTCTCTCGATACATAATCTAATGTTTTTAAAACAAAATTTCTT